TCTTCCTTCTCCGAGCTCGGGTTATGGAAGAAGGAACCGAGAAGGAGGTATCAGCAACAACTGGTTTTATTACGGGGCAGCTCATGATGTTCATATCGATCTATTATGCGCCTCTGCATCTAGCATTGGGTAGACCTCATACAATAACTGTCCTAGTTCTACCGTATCTTTTGTTTCATTTCTTCTGGAACAATCACAAAAACTTTTTTTATTATGGATCTACTACCAGAAATTCAATGCGTAATCTCAGCATTCAATGTGTATTCCTAAATAATCTAATTTTTCAATTATTCAACCATTTCATTTTACCAAGTTCAACGTTAGCCAGATTAGTCAACATTTATATGTTTCGATGCAACAACAAGATGTTATTTGTAACAAGTAGTTTTGTTGGTTGGTTAATTGGTCACATTTTATTCATGAAATGGGTTGGCTTGGTATTATTCTGGATACGGCAAAATCATTCGATTCGATCTAATAATAAGTACCTTGTGTCAGAATTGAGAAATTCTATGGCTCGAATCTTTAGTATTCTCTTATTTATCACCTGTGTCTACTATTTAGGCAGAATGCCGTCGCCTATTGTCACTAAGAAACTGAAAGAAACGGAAGAAAGGGGAGAAAGAAAAGAAGAAAACGATGTAGAAACAACTTACGAAGAAGACAAAGATAGCCCAGACTACGAGGATTTTTCTCTTGATACTCATCAAGATAATTTGGAATTGGTAAAACTTAACTTAAAAAAAGAAGAGAAAAATGAAAAAAAAGTTTGGTTTGAAAAACCTATTGTAACTTTTCTTTTCGATTATAAACGATGGAATCGACCATATAGATATATAAAAAATGATCGATTTGAAAATGCTATACGGAATGAAATGTCACAATATTTTTTTTATATATGCCCAAGTGATGGAAAACAAATAATATCTTTTACATATCCACCAAGTTTATCGACTTTTTCAGAAATGATAGAACGAAAAATTTCTTTGTACACGACAGAAAAACTATCCCACGAGGACTTGTATAATTATTGGGTTCATACCAATGAACAAAAAAAATACAACTTGAACAATGAATTGATAAGTCGAATAAAAATTCTAGAAAAAGAGAAAGGATCTCTTGCTTTAGATATGCTAGAAAAAAGGACCAGATTATGCGATGATGAGAATGAACAAGAATACTTGCCAAAAAGGTATGATCCTTTTTTGAATGGACCTTATCGAGGAACAATAAAAAAATTTGATTCACGTGCAATCATGAACGATTTAATAACTTCCACAGCAGATTCCGTAGAAATGTTTTGGATAAATAAGATTCATGGTCTCTTTCATAATGATTCTCGAGAATTAGAACATCAAAAGAATACGTTTGGCTTTAGCGGGAAATTTTTATTGAATTCGATTGGGAATTCCTTAACCTCAATCGATGAATTATCTTTTGAACACGCACGACGAATTGATTCAGAAAGTCAAGCAAAATCTTTTAAATTTATATTCGATGTAATTTCAACTGATCCAAATGATCTAACAACAATTAGAAGGAAATCTATTGGAATGGAAGAAATCAGTAAAAGGGTTTCTCGTTGGTCATACAAATTGACAGATGATTTAGAAGAAGAGGAAGAAGAAAATGAAGAAGAATCGACGGAAGATCCCGAAATTCGTTCAAGAAAAGGCAAACGCGTGGTAATTTATACTGATAACGATCAGAGTACTAATTCCAGTACTAGTAATAATAGTACTAATAATGAAGAAGAGGAAGTGGCTTTGATACGTTACTCACAACAATCGGATTTTCGACAGGGTATAATCAAAGGATCCATGCGTGCTCAAAGACGTAAAACAGTTATTTGGGAAATGTTTCAAGCAAATGTGCATTCTCCACTTTTTTTTGATCGCATAGACAAAACATTTTTTTTTTCGTTTTTTGATATCTCTAAAATGATTAATCACATTTTTAGGAATTGGGTAGGGGAAAACCCAGAATTGCAAATTTCTTATTTTGAGGAGGAAGAGACAAAAGAAAAGGAAAAAACAAACGAAGAGAAAGAAGAAGAAAATGAACGAATAGCAATATCAGAAGCTTGGGATACCTTTATATTTACTCAAGCAATAAGAGGTTTCATGTTAGTAACCCAATCTTTTCTTAGAAAATACGTTATATTACCCTTATTGATAATAGCTAAAAATATTGGTCGTATGTTATTATTGCAATTCCCCGAATGGTACGAGGATTTGAAGGAATGGAATAAAGAAATGCATGTTAAATGTACCTATAATGGCGTTCAATTATCAGAAACAGAATTTCCTCCAAATTGGTTAACAGACGGTATTCAGATAAAGATTCTATTTCCTTTCTGTCTGAAACCTTGGCGAAGATCTAAAGTACGATCTCATCATAGAGATAGAGATCAGAAAATAAGCAAAAAGGAGAAAAAAGACAATTTTTGTTTTTTAACAGTCTGGGGAAGGGAAGCAGAACTACCTTTTGGGTCTCCCCGAAAACGACCTTCTTTTTTTGAACCCATTTTTAACGAACTCGAAAAAAAAACGAGAAAAGCGAAAAGGCAATTTTTTCAAGTTATAAGGGTTTTCAAAAAAAGAGGAAAAGGTTTTATAAAAGTTTCAAAAGAAAAAACAAGAATAGTTCTAGTTATAAACCTAATAATGAAAGAACTTGAAAAAGTAAACCCCATTTTCTTATTGAAATTGAGAAAGGTAAAAGTATATGAATCGAATGAAAACGAAAAAGATTCCAATATAAATAATAAGATTATCCGAGAATCGACCATTAGAATTCGATCCGCGAATTGTGTAAATGAAAATTATTCACTCATAGAAACAAAAATGAAAGATCTTGCTAATAAGACAATCACAATTAGGACTCAAATAGAAGGAATCACAAAAGGCAAAAAAAAAATAGTTCGAGCTTGTGATGATAAAAGATCGGAATCGAAGAAGGATATTTGGCAAATATTCAAAAGAAAAAATATCCGAGTAATACGTAAATCACATTATTTTATGAAATCCTTCGTTGAAAAAATATACATAGATATATTACTATGTATCATTAAGATTCCAAGGATCAATGCACAACTTTTCTTTGAATCAACAAAAAAAATGATCAACAAATCCATTTCCAACGCGGAAACAAATCAAGAAGGAATTGAGAAAACAAATCAAAATACAATGAACTTTATTTCGACTATAAAAAATCCGTTTTCGAATTTTTCTAATACTAATATTAGTAATCAAAATGTTAGGAATAATAATTGTGACTTATCTTCTTTGTCTCAAGCCTATGTATTTTACAAATTATCACAAAATCAATTACTTAACAAGTATCATTTGAAATCTGTACTTCAATATCACCACACCTATCCTTTTCTTAGGGATATAATCAAGAATTATTGTACGACACGAGGAATATTTGATTCCAAACCAAGGCAAAAAAAAATGCATAAGTCTGGAATGAATAAATGGAAAAATTGGTTAAGGGGTCATTATCAATACAATTTATCTCAGACCAAGTGGGATCACTTAGTACCGAAAAAATGGCGAAATAGAGTCAATCAATGTCGTACGATTCAAAAGAAAGACTCAATGAAATTAGATTTATATAAAAAAGAAAAATGGAAAAAACATTACGGATATGATCTTTTGTCATATAAATATATAAATTATGGGAATAGTAAGGACTCGTATATTTCTGGATCAACATTACAAATAGAGGACAAAAAAATTCCATATAATTTCAATACAAATACACTTAAATCCGAATCATTTTATAGATTGATAAGTATATCTATTAGTGATTATCTAGAAAAAAGATCTATTATTGATATGGACAAAAATATGGATAGAAAATTTTTTGATTGTAGAATTCTCCATTTTTGTCTTAGAAATAATATCGATATTGAGACCTGGGCCAATACGCATACCGGCACCAAGATTCATAAAAATGCTAAAACGGAAACTCAAAATTCTCAAAAATTTGAAAAAAAGGATCCTTTTTCTTTTACGATTCATCACAAAATCAACCTATCCAATCAAAAAAAATATTTTTTTGATTGGATAGGAATGAATCAAGAAAGGTTATATCATACCATATCAAATTTAGAACCTTGGTTTTTCCCAGAATTTGTACTACTTTTTGATGTGTATAAGATTAACCCGTGGATCATACCAATCAAATTACTTATTTTTAATTTGCATTTCTATGAAAAAAATATTAGTCAAAATGAAAAGATCGACGTAAATAAAAAAAAAAATCTTTCTATATTAGCTAATCAAAAAGATCAAAAAGAATATCTTGAATTAGAAAATTCCAACCCCCCAAAAAACAAACAACAAGGTCAAGGAGATTTTGTATCAGATCTACGAAAACAAAACAAAAAGAAAAATCTTGAAGAAGATTACACGGGAGCAGACATTCAAATTAAAAAAGGTAGAAAGAAAAAACAATTCAAGAGCAAGAAAGAAGCAGAACTGGATTTCTTCCTGAAAAAATATTTTCTTTTTCAATTAAGATGGGATGATTCCTTGAATCAAAGAATGATCAATAATATCAAGGTATATTGTCTCCTACTTAGACTGATAGATCCAAGAGAAATTGCTATATTCTCAATTCAAAGAGGAGAGATGCATCTGGATGTAATGTTGATTCAGAAAGACCTAACTCTTACAGAATTGATAAAAAGAGGAATATTTATTATCGAACCAATTCGTTTATCTATGAAAAAGGATGGAAAATCTATTATATATCAAACCATAGGTATTTCATTGGTTGATAAGAATAAGCGCCAAACTAATGGAAAATGCATAATAAAAAGTGGATATGTTGAAAAAAATAATTTTGATGGATCCATTGCACAACACAGCAATATGCTTGTGAATAGAAACAGAAATCATTTTTATTTCCTTGTTCCCGAAAATATTCTATCTCCCAGACGTCGTAGAGAATTTAGAATTTTAATTTGTTTCAATTCCCGGAATTGGAATGTTGTGAATCGAAATCCACTATTTTGCAATCAAAACAACATAAAAAACTGGGGACAATTTTTAAACGGGGAAAAGCATCTTAATACAGATGCAAATAAATTCATTAAATTCAAATCGTTTCTTTGGCCCAATTATCGATTAGAAGATTTAGCTTGTATGAATCGTTATTGGTTTGATACCAATAACGGTAGTCATTTCAGTATGTCAAGAATACATATGTATCCACGATTCAGAATTAGTTTATAGTATATTTCCTATATATCTATCGCATGCCATATTCGGTGGATAAAAACCGAAAGATATACACATACACCATGTTACATTCTGATAAATGTATCATCCCTTTCTATCCAAATCAAATTTGTAATTTGATTTGGATAAAATTAATATAAATTTGAAGTAGTGTATATGAAGAAATCCCATTTTTTTTGTACTAGATTCAAATAACGGAAACTAACTGGTATAATAATAATTATTATTTTTCCTGATCGGTAAATATACACGGAAAAGAAAAAAATAGAAAAATGGGTTTTTTATGGTCAAAAATGCATTCATCTTAGCTATTCGACAAGAAAAAGAAAAAAACTGCGGATCTGTTGAATTTCAAGTATTCAGTTTTACGGATAAGATACGGAGACTCACTTCACATTTGGAATTACATAAAAGAGATTTTTTATCACAAAGGGGCCTACGGAAAATTCTGGGAAAACGTCAACGGCTACTGGATTATTTGTCAAAGAAAAATAGAGTACGTTATAAGAAATTAATTGGTCAATTAGGTATTCGGGAGTCAAAAACTCGTTAATTTGAAGGTTGGTTTGAATTTTTTTCTTTAGTTATTAGTAGTTATTAAATTTTTCATTTTGATGAACTTCGTTTGATAAATTCATGGAATAATGAATTAAGGAAGAAAAGATATGACTGTACCGGCTACAAGAAAAGATCTCATGATAGTTAATATGGGTCCTCATCACCCATCAATGCATGGTGTTCTTCGACTGATCGTTACTCTTGATGGTGAAGATGTTATTGACTGTGAACCCGTATTGGGTTATTTACACAGAGGGATGGAAAAAATAGCAGAAAATCGAACAATTATACAATATTTGCCTTATGTAACACGGTGGGATTATTTAGCCACTATGTTCACAGAAGCAATAACAGTAAATGCACCAGAACGATTGGAAAGTGTTCAAGTACCTAAAAGAGCCAGTTACATTAGAGTCATTATGCTGGAATTGAGTCGTATAGCTTCTCATTTATTATGGCTTGGGCCCTTTATGGCGGATATCGGCGCACAGACTCCCTTTTTCTATATTTTCAGAGAAAGGGAATTGTTATATGATCTATTTGAAGCTGCTACGGGTATGCGAATGATGCATAATTATTTCCGTATTGGGGGGGTTGCTGCTGATCTTCCTTATGGCTGGATAGATAAATGTTTGGATTTCTGTGATTATTCTTTAACAGGAATTGCTGAATATCAAAAACTTATTACACGGAATCCCATTTTTTTGGAACGAGTTGAAGGAGTGGGCATTATTGGTGGAGAAGAAGCAATAAATTGGGGTTTATCAGGGCCGATGTTACGTGCTTCTGGAATACAATGGGATCTTCGTAAAGTTGATAGTTATGAGTGTTACAATAAATTCGATTGGGAAGTCCAATGGCAAAAAGAAGGAGATTCACTAGCTCGTTATTTAGTCCGAATCGGTGAAATGAAGGAATCTATAAAAATTATTCAACAGGCTCTAGAAGGAATTCCTGGGGGACCCTATGAAAATTTAGAAGTCCGGCGCTTTGATAGAGCAAAAAATTCCGAATGGACTAATTTTGAATATAGATTTATTACTAAAAAACTTTCACCCAATTTTGAATTGTCGAAACAAGAACTTTATGTAAGAGTAGAAGCCCCAAAAGGAGAATTAGGAATTTATTTGATAGGAGATAGTAGTGTTTTCCCCTGGAGATGGAAAATTCGGCCACCTGGTTTTATCAATTTGCAAATTCTCCCTCAATTAGTTAAAAGAATGAAATTGGCCGATATCATGACGATACTAGGTAGTATAGATATCATTATGGGAGAAGTTGATCGTTGAAATGATAATTGATACGACAGAAGTAGAAGTACAAGCTATCAATTCTTTTTCTAGATTGGAATCCTTAAAAGAAGTTTATGAACTCATATGGATCTTTGTTCCCATTTTCACCCTTCTATTAGGAATCATAATAGGGGTCCTAGTAATTGTGTGGTTAGAAAGAGAAATATCCGCAGCAATACAACAACGTATTGGGCCTGAATATGCCGGTCCGTTGGGGATTCTTCAAGCTCTAGCAGATGGGACTAAATTACTTTTTAAAGAGGACCTACTTCCATCTAGAGGAGATATTCGTTTGTTTAGCGTGGGACCGTCTATAGCGGTCATATCAGTTCTACTAAGTTATTTAGTAATTCCTTTTGGATATCGCCTTATTTTAGCCGATCTCAGTATAGGTGTTTTTTTATGGATCTCCATTTCAAGTATTGCTCCTATTGGACTTCTTATGTCAGGATATGGATCGAACAATAAATATTCCTTTTTAGGTGGTCTACGGGCTGCTGCTCAATCTATTAGTTATGAAATACCATTAACTCTATGTGTATTATCAATATCTCTACGTGTGATTCGTTGGAACATGATTATTTTCCCTTCTCTCTAGAAATAAAGTAAAGAGGTTGAATATATTGATGAATGGATATTTTCATTTTTTATTCATCATTAGGGTTGATGAGTTAAACTAGATAGTTATATGAGTAAAATCAAACTGCTTAGAAATTTGCAGTAAGAAGAGAAAATCTCATTCCCTATGTACAAGAATATAAACATAAGCAGTATATAAACTGTTTACCCCAAGATTAAGATTCTTTGACTAATTCTCATATCTTGAAGCGGGTACAAAAGATCAACGTATGGGGGTTCCACTACTTTTTTATATGTATTACCATACGGGGGATCAATCAAAAATCAGTGAACAGTTAGGAACACCAAGGTACACAAAGGATTAGTAATAGAGATAATATAAGGTATCAAAAAACGGTATTGTTATATAAAACTTTGGATAAAACGAATCATAATGGGGACTTTAAGTTGGTAGAAATGACCAAGCAGTACTTCCCCACGATTCCGATCTAGAGTATGCTCCTATTCACTGATTAAAGAAATGACTATCAAAAACGAATTAATCCTTTATTTTTTTTTCAAAGTACCCTCCCTCTGAGAAAGAAGAACAGGAACAAAAGAAATAGAATTCAAAAATAGAATGAGAAAAATGAATAAATAATAATAAAAAGGATCTTTATTTATTATTTTCCCCATCCATATCTATACATAACATATAGAATTCTTATCATGAATTTTGAATTAATACCCAATTCTTTCTTTATAGTTATTGATAGAACATATTTATTGATATAACGAGTATTTTATTAAAAGATTAAGTTATTACCAAACAAAGATAAATTAAAATTGTAATGGATAAGATCAATTCGGAAGCACCTTTTATATTTGAGCAGACGGAATTTCATTGGTCTAATTTTTGGCTTCCCGATGTATATTTACCATCCAAATAAGGACGGAGATAATATCGAGCAAGTTCTTACATTTATTTGTGGCCATAGAGGAGCCGTATGAAGCCGAAGTCTCATGTACGGTTTTGAAATAGCGATGCGAGCAGTGATGTTATTATCGACTATGATTATCTAACAGTTTAAGTACAGTTGATATAGTTGAGGCGCAGTCAAAATATGGATTTTTGGGGTGGAATCTGTGGCGTCAGCCTATCGGGTTTGTTGTTTTTCTAATTTCTTCTCTAGCAGAATGTGAAAGATTACCCTTCGATTTACCAGAAGCAGAGGAAGAATTAGTAGCAGGTTATCAAACGGAATATTCAGGTATCAAATACGCTTTATTTTACCTTGCTTCTTACCTAAATTTATTAGTTTCTTCATTATTTATAACAGTTCTTTACTTAGGTGGGTGGAATTTCTCTATTCCGTATATATCTATTCCTGAACTTTTCGGAATAAATCAAATGGATGGAGTCTTTGGAACGACAATTGGGATATTTATTACATTAGCTAAAGCTTATTTGTTTCTATTCATTCCTATCGCAGCAAGATGGACTTTACCTAGAATGAGAATGGACCAGTTATTAAATCTTGGATGGAAATTTCTTTTACCTATTTCCCTGGGTAATCTATTATTGACAACTTCTTCCCAACTTGTTTCACTATAAATACTATAAATAATAGAATAAGATAACGATATTCTAGATTCATAATCGATATCGATCTCAAACAAGAGAAAGAAACATCAATTTATTGACGGAGATCCACAATATGTTCCCTATGGTGACCGGGTTCATAAATTATGGTCAACAAACAATACGAGCAGCAAGGTACATTGGTCAAAGTTTTATAATTACCTTATCCCATACAAATCGTTTACCTGTAACTATTCAATATCCTTATGAAAAATCGATCACATCGGAGCGTTTCCGTGGTCGAATCCACTTTGAATTTGATAAATGTATTGCTTGTGAAGTATGTGTTCGTGTATGTCCCATAGATCTACCCGTTGTTGATTGGAAATTTGAAAAAAATATTAAAAAGAAACAATTGCTTAATTATAGTATTGATTTTGGGGTCTGTATATTTTGTGGTAACTGTGTCGAGTATTGTCCAACAAACTGTTTATCAATGACTGAAGAATATGAACTTTCTACTTATGATCGTCACGAATTGAATTATAATCAAATTGCTTTGGGTCGGTTACCAATGCCAGTAATTGGAGATTACACAATTCAAACAGTTATAAATTCGACTCAAATCAAAATAGACAAGGATAACCCCCTTGATTCAAGAACGGTTACTGATTACTAAGATTTCCTTTTGATATTTTGATATAAAGGATCCAAGCCCCTTTTGGGGGGTTGGTCAGAAATTACAAATAATAACTATTGATTGTTGAGAATCATTCTTTGTTTTAAACTGAGAATATGGTTTAGTGATGATTTTAAAATAGAAAATTCCAACTATTCTTTTCTTTTTTCTTTTAGATAAAAATAGAAAATAGATAAAAAGGAAAGTAGGATTGGCCAATAACTTTAATAACTTTATCTATATCTACATTAATCCATATTAAGATTGAATTCAATTGGGAACCCATCATATACAATAAAAAAAATAAAAATAAAGGTAACACCCTTTTCTTTCCTGGACTATTTAGTAAGGTCATGAAATATTTCGACTTATTTATCTGTTATACATAATGGATTTACCTGGACCAATACACGATATACTTGTAGTATTTCTAGGATCAGTTCTTATATTAGGAGGTCTAGGAGTAGTATTATTTACCAATCCAATTTATTCTGCCTTTTCGTTGGGATTGGTTCTTGTTTGTATATCCTTATTCTATATTCTATCAAACTCCTATTTTGTAGCTGCCGCACAGCTCCTTATTTATGTAGGAGCCATAAATGTCTTAATCATATTTGCTGTTATGTTCATGAATGGTTCAGAATATTCGAACGATTCCTATTTTTGGACTGTTGGAGATGGAGTCACTTCACTGGTTTGTATAAGTATTCTTTTTTCACTAATTACTACTATCTTAGATACGTCATGGTATGGAATTATTTGGACTACAAGATCAAATCAGATTATAGAACAGGACCTTATTAGTAACGTTCAACAAATTGGAATTCATTTATCAACAGATTTTTATCTTCCGTTTGAACTCATTTCTATAATTCTTTTAGTTTCTTTGATAGGTGCAATTACTATGGCTCGTCAATAAGAAATACTTAGAATTAATACAATTATTAGAAATTCAAAATCCAATGAAAAGGGGAAAGTTTTTCATTTAATCTACTTCTGATACCCTCTTTTTTCTGTAATTACTCGATTCTGGTCAATCAAATCGGTTGAATTGTTGTTCATATTGAAATGAATCGAGATTCATGAGGAGTTAGCCAATGATGTTTGAACATATACTTTTTTTGAGCGTCTACTTATTTTCTATCGGTATCTATGGATTGATCACAAGTCGAAACATGGTTAGAGCACTTATGTGTCTTGAGCTTATACTAAATTCGGTTAATATAAATCTCGTAACATTTTCTAATATATTTGATAGTCGCCAATTAAAAGGAGACATTTTCTCAATCTTTGTTATAGCCATTGCGGCTGCGGAAGCAGCTATTGGGCTAGCTATTGTTTCGTCGATTTATCGTAACAGAAAATCAACTCGTATCAATCAATCAAATTTGTTGAATAATTAGTCATAACTATCATATAAATATAAATAAAGACATAAATAATAAAATAATATAAATAAAATATAGATATAAATTCTTTCATTTTTTATTCTTTTTTTTATAGTAATATGTATAGTAATATATTTTTATATTACTATTGAAATATTGATGATCTGTTGGCCAATGTCAATGTGAAGTCATATGTGTGACTTGTATAATCATGGTTGTTGAAACGGAAATCAAAGTATCTTGGTCCTTTCTCATGAACAGATTTAGAAATATATTGATTTTTAACATTAGATTTTTGGATAAACCATTGATTCGTCTGGTGTCTACAATACAATATAAATATATAATTCATTTCCTCCTGATTTTACTTTACCAGATCGAAAATTTTTTATGTTCAAAACTGGAATTTATAGACCCAATGTCACATTCAGTAAAAATTTATGATACATGTATAGGGTGTACTCAATGTGTACGAGCCTGCCCCACAGATGTATTGGAAATGATACCTTGGGACGGATGTAAAGCTAAGCAAATTGCTTCCGCGCCAAGAACCGAGGACTGTGTAGGTTGTAAGAGATGTGAATCCGCTTGTCCAACAGATTTTTTGAGTGTCCGTGTTTATTTATGGCATGAAACAACTCGCAGCATGGGTCTATCTTATTGATACGTTATAAAAAACTCCACTTGAATCATTTGATTCCTTTTTACCGACAAAAACCCGTACTCGAGAAAATATATTATTCCGAGCACGGGTTTTTTGGTCAAAATGCATCTTGTCTTTATCACGAGTTATTTCCCTTGGTTAACACTACTTGTAGTTTTGCCGATATTTGCGGGTTCTTCAATTTTCTTTCTTCCTCATAGGGGGAATAAGGTAATTAGGTGGTATACTATATGTATATGCTTATGGGAACTCCTTCTAACAACCTATGTGTTCTGTTATCATTTCCAATTGGATGATCCATTAATTCAATTGGAGGAGGATTTTAAATGGATAAATGTTTTTGATTTTCACTGGAGACTGGGAATCGATGGACTTTCCATAGGACCTATTTTACTGACAGGATTTATCACTACTTTAGCCACTTTAGCAGCTTGGCCTGTTACTCGAAATTCGCGATTGTTCTATTTCCTGATGTTAGCAATGTACAGTGGCCAAATAGGATTATTTTCTTCTCGAGACCTTTTACTTTTTTTTCTCATGTGGGAGTTAGAATTAATTCCTGTTTACTTACTTTTATCCATGTGGGGAGGAAAGAAACGTTTGTACTCAGCCACAAAGTTTATTTTGTACACTGCGGGGGGTTCCATTTTTCTCTTAATAGGAGTTCTAGGTATGGGTTTATATGGTTCCAATGAACCGATATTGGATTTTGAAAGATTAGCTAATCAGTCATATCCTGTGACATTAGAAATAATATTCTATTTGGGCTTCCTTATTGCTTATGCTGTCAAATCGCCGATTATACCCCTACATACATGGCTACCAGATACCCATGGGGAAGCACATTACAGTACATGTATGCTTCTAGCTGGAATCTTATTAAAAATGGGGGCATATGGATTGATTCGGATCAATATGGAATTATTACCGCACGCCCACTCTATATTTTCTCCTTGGTTGGTAATAATAGGGACAATACAAATAATCTATGCAGCTTCAACCTCTCTTGGTCAACGCAATTTAAAAAAGAGAATAGCCTATTCTTCTGTATCTCACATGGGTTTCATAATTATAGGAATTGGTTCTATAACCGACATGGGACTCAACGGAGCCGTTTTACAAATACTCTCTCATGGATTTATTGGTGCTGCACTTTTTTTCTTGGTAGGAACGAGTTGTGATAGAATACGTCTTGTTTATCTCGACGAAATGGGGGGGATATCGATCCCAATGCCAAAAATATTTACCATGTTTAGTAGTTTCTCGATGGCTTCTCTTGCATTGCCAGGAATGAGTGGTTTTGTTGCAGAATTAGTAGTATTTTTTGGAATAATTACCAGTCCAAAATATCTTTTAATGCCCAAAATACTAATTACCTTTGTAATGGCAATTGGAATGATATTAACTCCTATTTATTTATTATCTATGTTACGTCAGATGTTTTATGGATACAAACTATTCAATGTTCCAAACTCCAATTTTGTGGATTCTGGACCACGAGAACTATTTGTTTCAATCTGTATCTTTTTACCCGTAATAGGGATTGGTATTTATCCTGATTTTGTTCTTTCACTATCAGTTGACAAGGTACAAGCTATCCTATCTAATTATTTTCATAGATAGTTTTCATTAATCAGATAGAAAACAAAGTCTTAGAATTTTGAATTTGAAGATTTTTGAGCTGTACAACACAAAAAATAAAGTGAATTAGAATTATAATAAGATATATTCCGAGTTTTTGAGAACCATTTGAATCAAGGAATCATTCAAATGGTTCTCAAAAACCTGCACAAACTTTACTTTACGTATTGTACGACGGTCTTATGTATTCCTCATGGAATTTGTTCAATTAGATGTTAATGTGAATGAACCATAACTATGTAGACCTATTCCTAATAGATTGATCCCAAAATAGCATATCCAAATTATAAGAAATCCTATAGACGCTACAAGTGACGAATTCGTACCTTGCAAACTTTGATTTGTTCTAGTATGTGAATAAATCGCGAATATGGTCCAAGTAATAAATGCCCAAGTTTCTTTTGGGTCCCAATTCCAATAAGATCCCCATGCCTCGTTAGCCCATACTGCTCCAGAAAGAATACCTATGGTTAAAAAGGTAAACCCTAAACTAATGACACGATAACTCCAATAATCCAAACGCTGAGTTAATTGATATTTGTAATAATTTTGAAATGGAACAAAAGAAGTGTGTTTAAAAACATTTTTTTTTTTGTTCAAGTATTCGATTTTGTCAAAGAAAAATGACTTAATCTTAATTAAGAAAATTTTTCTTTGACAAAAAATATCGATGTTTTTACGAAATGTAATGACTAGAAAAGCGACTGATAATAACGACCCACATAAAAGAGCTGCATAGCTCAATAACATCATACTTACGTGCATCATTAACCACTGAGATTGTAGAGCAGGTACTAATCTTGACGATTGATGCATTTCACTTGAAAGACCCGATGTGGCGAAACCTTGGGTAAAAATGGCACTTGGGGCGGTTATTGCGCTTAAATCATTTTTTTGATTCCATATCTTGGAAATGAGATGAATAATGGAAAAACTCCACGAAAGGAAGATTAAAGACTCGTATAAATTACTTAATGGAAAATGTCTCGAAGAAATCCAACGAGTAACTAATAATCCTGTTATAGAAAAAAAAGTAACTATCATTCCTTTTTCCGACGAATCACGCAACCCTATGATTTCGTGTACTAATAGGGTCATCAAATGAATCGTAATCACAATTGAAATGATCGAAAAAGAGAGATGAGTTAATATATGTTCTAAAGTCACAAATATCATACATAAAAAAGGTCCCATTACAGAATGGAAATCGGGAATTAAATACATTATAGGATCCATTGTATCTTTTTTACAGTATGCCGCCACTCGGACTCGAACCGAGATGCTCTAGCACTGCTTCCTAAGAGCAGCGTGTCTACCGATTTCACCATAGCGGCTTACTTGAAATAATAATAGTCAATTCATGTTGAATCGTCTAGATCTAGATTCAAGGATTCAATATAGTTTAGGAAATATTAGAACTGATAAATAAGAGCTCTTTTAAATTCATCTTTGAATTTTCAATAATTTTGACTTAGGTTAGTATCATCGTAGGTTCAGTTTTAAGAATCCACTTTTACGTACTATCTGTATATTAAGTTCTCCCGGAACACTTGTAACTTGAAATACAAATTTGGTTTTCAGTCGAAACAGAAACTAAGAATTGTGAATTGTCCTCTTTTTATATTTTTTATTTATTTTGAATTGAATCCACGAAATCAGATAAATGAAAAACAAATTAAATTGTCAAAGAGATTTTTTTTCTAAACGAAAAAAAAAAATAAATAGGATTTCATATGTATCACAATTCAATTACTAAATTTAAGTAATTTTTCTAACAATTTGGATACTTTTCTTAGTATCATTAAGTATTAATTAATTAATTAAAATATATAATATAAAATTAATATAATAATATCAAATTAATATACTACTTTTTGTTGTTTGTTGTGTACATAATTTCTAAATAAAATTATGATAATATTTTATTTATGAAACAAACTTGGTCTTGAGTTAAGCATATAATAAAACAAAAGAGTTTCCGCATCCATCACAATTTTCTTTTCACAACGGAAAAATATTTGTTCATTCTATTTTTCCGTTGTGAAAAGAAAATGAATAGGAAAAAACATCTCACGAATTAATAAATAGATTCTAATAAAAACTAGAATGAAAAAAAATAATGATACTTAGAACCGACAGATAGAGAAATTCTTATTCTATATATCATAGCAGCTAGTTCTAACTAATACTGTATTGAGTTCAATACATCAATACATTTAGTTAAAGGGAATTATTCATATTCCAAAATTGGAAATTCTTCTAGCCATGGAAATTCCGATTATTCCAAGATTTTCTTATTTGTTTGTCGCACAAAAAAACTTTTTGAATCTCCAGTAGAAACTGACTTTGCTAAAGAAAAAGCTTTTATTGCAGCTAAATATCCTTTTTTCTTCCAAATATTTCTACGAATACGTTTTTTTGATATAGAAGTACGTTTTTTTGGAACTGCCATTAAAAAAAAAAGAGTTACTCATTTTTATTGTTGTATGTGAAAGACATGTATTGCTCAAAATAGATCGTTCTTTTTAGTCATTTTCTATACTTAACTTAATTTCGTCGATAATAGTTTTTTCAGAACATACAATAAAAATATATTATTTATATATTTATATAGAAATATATGTATGACATGCATGTCACATATATAACAATGTCACATATTAACACACTAGGCAAAAAAATAGAAGAAAAAAAAAGGGGGGGGAATTCGAAAAGGAATTTTTATGACTATTAGTTTGGAATCGAATAAACTCATATTGCCGTGTCTATAATTTAAATTCAAACTTAAACTACAATTAGTGGTTAATATGTTAAACAAGACATTCTATTACCTAAGAAGGAGAACCTCAATTTTTAGTTATTTTTTTTTTTCAGTTCTATACGAAATAAAGAGTATTAGAATATTTCTGATACTTTCTTATTGGATTGGAATCCAATCAATTAGTTCCGCAATGAGTTAGGTAATTACTACAAATAAAATCACTAGAATAACTAGGTCTTTTTTTTTAGTCTATTTATTGAGGCATACTATGATTTATATTCGACTGTTTTGGTATGATTGTTTTTACTTACTATACTATAGTATATGATATGATTACATATTGCCAGAATAGGATGGTAGTATAGTCGTAGAATGATTCAAAATCTCAGATTTCCCATTTTTTTTTATTTTATTAACTATCTTTCTTTAGTTAAAAGTTAAAGTTAATAACTAAGTAATTACTTTTATCTAGCTATTTGGTCATATCATTTGAATTGGAACTTTTGAATATTTCCAATATCTGAGAAAAGTCAGAATAATGAAAAATAAAAATAGTTGATTTTTTTATTGTTCCTTTCGAAAGCGATAAGAATTGATGAATCGGAAACAATTAAATTATAAGAAAAAAAATGAAAATTTGTTTTTTTTATGGAACATACATATAAATATGCATGGATAATACCCTTTCTTCCATTTCCAGTTACTATGTTAATAGGATTTGGACTTCTGCTTATTCCGACAGCAACAAAAAATCTTCGTCGTATGTGGGCTTTTCCGAGTGTTTTGATGCTAAGTATAGCTATGGCATTTTCGGCCAATCTATCTATTCAGCAAATAAATGGAAATTTTATCTATCAATATCTATGGTCTTGGACCGTCAATAATGATTTTTCTTTAGAGTTCGGACACTTGATCGATCCACTTACTTCTATTATGTCAATATTAATTACTACTGTTGGAATTATGGTTCTTATTTATAGTGACAATTATATGTCTCACGATCAAGGATATTTGAGATTTTTTGCCTATATGAGTTTTTTCAATAGTTCTATGTTAGGATTAGTTACTAGTTCCAATTTGATACAAATTTATATTTTTTGGGAACTTGTAGGAATGTGTTCCTATTTATTAATAGGTTTTTGGTTCACACGACCGAGTGCGGCAAGTGCTTGCCAAAAAGCTTTTGTAACCAATCGTATAGGGGATTTTGGTTTATTATTAGGAATTTTAGGACTTTATTGGATAACTGGTAGTTTAGAATTTCGGGATTTGTTCGAAATAGTTAATAACTTGGTTCATCATAATGGAGTCAATTCCTTATTTGCTACTCTGTGTGCTTTTTTTTTATTCGTTGGTGCAGTTGCTAAATCCGCACAATTCCCCCTTCACATATGGTTACCTGATGCTATGGAAGGACCCACTCCCATTTCTGCTCTTATACATGCTGCTACTATGGTAGCAGCGGGAATTTTTCTTGTAGCTCGGCTTCTTCCTCTTTTCATAGTTATACCTTCCATAATGAATATCATTTCTTCAATAGGCGTAATAACAGTACTATTAGGAGCTACTTTGGCTCTTGCTCAAAGAGACATTAAAAGAAGTTTAGCTTACTCGACAATGTCTCAATTGGGTTATATTATGTTAGCTCTGGGTATAGGTTCTTATCGAGCCGCTTTATTCCATTTGATCACTCATGCCTATTCGAAAGCTTTATTGTTTTTGGGATCCGGATCAATTATTCATTCAATGGAACCCATTGTTGGATATTCACCAGATAAAAGTCAAAATATGGTTCTTATGGGCGGTTTAACAAAATATGTTCCAATTACAAGAATTACCTTTTTCTTAGGTACACTCTCCCTTTGTGGTATTCCGCCTCTTGCTTGTTTTTGGTCCAAAGATGAAATTCTTAACGATAGTTGGTTGTATTCACCAACTTTCGCAATAATAGCTTCCTTTACAGCGGGATTAACCGCATTTTATATGTTTCGGATGTATTTACTTACCTTTGATGGACATTTGCGCATTCATTTTCAAAATTACAGTAGCACTAAAAATAGTTCTTTCTATTCAATATCTTTATGGGGAAAAAAAGTGCCAAAAGCAGTCAATAGAAATTTACTTTTATCAACAATGAATAATAAGGTCTCCTTTTTTTCAAAGGATACATATCAAATTGATGATAATGGAAGAAATAGAATACGATACTTTAGTACTCACTTTAGAAATAAATATACTTACACCTATCCTCATGAGTCGGACAATACTATGTTATTTCCTCTGCTTGTATTGGTACTATTTACTTTATTCGTTGGATCAATCGGAATTAATTTTGATCAAGGAGTAATAGATTTTGATCTATTATCGAAATGGTTAACTCCGTCCACAAACTTTTTCCATCCAAATTGGAATGGTTCCCCAGATTGGTATGATTTTTTGAAAAATGCAGTTTTTTCGGTCAGTATAGCTCTTTTTGGATTATTTATAGCATCTATTTTATATGGATCTGTTTATTCATCTCTACCGAATTTGGACTTAGTCAATTTGTTTGTAAAGGGGGGCCCCAAGAGAATTCTCTTGGACCAAGTGGAAAATGTGATATACAATTGGTCATATAATCGTGGTTACATAGATATTTTTTATACTAGGATTTTTACTGTAGGTATAAGAGGATTAGCTGCACGAATTCAGTTTTTTGATAGACATATAATTGATGGAATTACAAACGGGGTCGGCGTTACCAGTTTCTTTATAGGGGAAGGGGTTAAATATATGGGAGGTGGACGAGTATCTTCTTATCTATTCTTGTATTTATCTTATGTATCAATCTTTTTTCAAACCAAACTTTTTTTTCATTTTTCTCTTCTTTTTTTAAGTTAAGTTTTACCAATTCCAAATTATCTTGATGAGTATCAAGAGAAAAATCCTCGTAGTCTGGGCTATCTTTGTCTTCTTCGTAAGTTGTTTCTACATCGTTTTCTTCTTTTCTTTCTCCCCTTTCTTCCGTTTCTTTCAGTTTCTTAGTGACAATAGGCGACGGCATTCTGCCTAAATAGTAGACACAGGTGATAAATAAGAGAATACTAAAGATTCGAGCCATAGAATTTCTCAATTCTGACACAAGGTACTTATTATTAGATCGAATCGAATGATTTTGCCGTATCCAGAATAATACCAAGCCAACCCATTTCATGAATAAAATGTGACCAATTAACCAACCAACAAAACTACTTGTTACAAATAACATCTTGTTGTTGCATCGAAACATATAAATGTTGACTAATCTGGCTAACGTTGAACTTGGTAAAATGAAATGGTTGAATAATTGAAAAATTAGATTATTTAGGAATACACATTGAATGCTGAGATTACGCATTGAATTTCTGGTAGTAGATCCATAATAAAAAAAGTTTTTGTGATTGTTCCAGAAGAAATGAAACAAAAGATACGGTAGAACTAGGACAGTTATTGTATGAGGTCTACCCAATGCTAGATGCAGAGGCGCATAATAGATCGATATGAACATCATGAGCTGCCCCGTAATAAAACCAGTTGTTGCTGATACCTCCTTCTCGGTTCCTTCTTCCATAACCCGAGCTCGGAGAAGGAAGAGATAAGAGGGCCC